TATCTATTTAATTCTTTACTATTTCATTTTTCATTGGTTAATTGGAATTAATATATTAGAATTCTATTTCCTATTTTTTCTTATTCTTTTATTCTTTTTTATATTTAGTATTTTTCATATTTGCGAAAAGAAAAAAAAAAAGAGATCGTTGGAACAATCCATATTCGTGATGCAACTGTTGTTACATTAGATCCCCCCAAGAGTTCTTTCCTTTTCCTTATGGAACTACAATACAAAACAAAGATGGGATTCTTTAATATGGAAGGAAAGAATATAGAACCTAAAAGGGTAATAGAAGTTGCTCTTCTTTGAATCGAGTTGGCCCGAAATCAAATTCAAATAAATAAAGAAAATAAAAATCAAATGAAAATATTCAATAATTTGAAATCTTTTGAAAAAGTCAAGGTTTTCTTTTTTTTTTTTTTAGTGTCCGTCTATAATGACTGATGAATCAAGAACTTTCAATTGGAACTAAACGAATTCTTTAAATTAGTTTTTCTTACCGTCGTATCTGGATTGAGACTTAGGTAAATGTTTTATTCATATATGTAGATGTAGTAAAAGAACATATCTAATTTAGCTCTTTCATGCCTATTCTAACTAGTTATTTTGGTTTTTTACTGGCTGCTTCAACTATAACCCCAGCTCTATTTATTGGTTTGAACAAGATACGACTTATTTGAAATGAATGAAATGAAATAAACAATTTACAAAAATCAAAATCAAAGCCTTTCAGAATATTTCATTTCAGGTATTCTATGGTTCCTTCCCGCGTCAATTGCCAATTCCTGGTCATTGAGATTCACGGATAATTCAGATTAATATTTAGGGATAGATCTTACCTCTCTTTTTATTCCCTAAAACAAATCGAAATGATTGAAGTTTTTCTATTTGGAATCGTCTTAGGTCTAATTCCTATTACTTTAACAGGATTATTTGTAACTGCATATTTACAATACAGGCGCGGTGATCAGTTGGACCTTTGATTGAGTAACATCTCTTTTTTTGATTGACCTCCTCCTTGTAGGAGGTCAAATTTGAGTTGCAATTCTACTTTGTTTTGTTAAGTTATTTCATTGTAATTCGACATAACATAAACGGAATCACGCTCTGTAGGATTTGAACCTACGACATCGGGTTTTGGAGACCCGCGTTCTACCGAACTGAACTAAGAGCGCTTTCTTATATCCTATAACAGTAGATACGATTTAACAGTAGATACGATTGTAAAGAAGTAAAGAAAAGTATTTTTTTACCCCCGAGGGGTCTTGTGTACATATAGTATGTACAAAGGAAAGATTATGTCCAAATTTTCCCGATCTTACTCAATGAATCCCTCGTAACTGTCCATAGGAGAAAGAATAGGTAGGGATGACAGGATTTGAACCCGTGACATTTTGTACCCAAAACAAACGCGCTACCAAGCTGCGCTACATCCCTTTTAAAAATTGTTGTACAGTGTCATTGTATAAAATCCATGTCTTGTTTTCCACATCCTTCTTTTTTGCTCTACCTATCTATATAGGTAGAGAGTGTTCTTGTCATTCTTTTTTTTAGGGGGCGGCAAAATTTCATCTGCTGGGTCATTGTACATACGCATTTTAGTTAGTAATTCCTAATTCGAAATCTCATTTCGAGCAAAAACAAATGATCTTGAACTAAAAGATCGGGTTATCTATGATTTATGTATTAGAATATCGAACTAGGACTATATATGTATTACAATATACAATACAAATAAAGAATTAAAAGAAATAAGAAAAAAGAATATAAAATAAAAGAAGAAGGAGGATTTTCAATGCGAGATATAAAAACATATCTCTCAACGGCACCTGTGTTAACCACTCTATGGTTTGGGTCTTTAGCAGGTCTATTGATAGAAATTAATCGTCTATTTCCAGATGCCTTGTCATTCCCTTTTTTTTAATCCTGATTGAATTCTTGTATTGATCTGTGAAGAAATGAAGAAGATTTGAGATACAATTCTACGTAACATGGCTCCAATTTTGCTCCCTTTTTCTTTCCTATCCTAAAAAAAGACGAAAGAGAAAGAAAAAGTGTATCGAACCTCAGTCAAAATACGGTGAATCTACGATAGAATTTGGGGGAAAAGAAATGGAAATGTGGATCCAGTCTAGGGGCGGTTCCCCGAGATTCTAACATAGAAATAAGAAAATCCTGAGATTAGGATAGGAATAATCCATAGTTAGAAAAAATTGTATTAATTAATTATTACGATATTCTTAATATTATTCTATTAATGAATATGACTCTCTTTCTTTATAGTTATAGTAATTCATAGTAATTAGATTTTAGATTCTAGTACTTCGAAGTCATTCGACTTCTAATAATTCGAAAAAGAAAATATTTACAAATTCCATTTCTAGTTAGTAACTTTTATTAATATAGATATAGAATATAGATTCTTTTTTTATTTTCTTTTTATTTGGTTCGGTTCGGATCAAAAAGAAAATGAGGAGAGTTCTAAAGTGAAGTCGATCCAAAATGAAAAGGGGGTTCATGGCCAAGGGTAAAGATATCAGAATTATAGTGATTTTGGAATGTACCTGTTGTGTTCGAAGGGGTGTCAATAAAGAATCGCCGGGCATTTCTAGATATATTACTCAAAAGAATCGACACAATACACCCAATCGATTAGAATTTAGAAAATTTTGTCGCTATTGTCAAAAGTATACGATTCATGGGGAAATAAAGAAATAGATGGAACAGAGTGCGTGTGTGATTTTTCCAAGTAGCGGGAAGAGTAAGAACTTTACATCTTAACATATATAATACAAAACAAATCCTATTTTGGTCGAATCTTAAATGAATAAGAAAAAAATAGAATTCTATTTTCTAGATTATTTTAGATATAAGGAATAAACAAACAAGGAATAAGCAAACCATGGATAAATCCAAACAACCTTTTCGTAAATCCAAGCGATCTTTTCGTAGGCGTTTACCCCCAATCGGATCGGGGGATCGAATCGATTATAGAAACATGAGTTTAATTAGTCGATTTATTAGTGAACAAGGAAAGATCTTATCTAGACGGACGAATAGGTTGACCTTGAAACAACAACGATTAATTACTATTGCTATAAAACAAGCTCGTATTTTATCTTCGTTACCTTTTCGTAATAATGAGAAACAATTGGAGAGAGTGGAGTCGATCCCTAGAACTACTGGTCCTAGAACCAAAAATAAATAGATATACTCCTCAAAACTCCAATCGGAACTCAAGCTCATATTAATGTTTTGCTCGAAAAAAACTAGAATCCAGATTCGATTCTTGTATTCTAAAAAAGGAAAAATGGGGAAGAAATCTTTTTTTATTGAAAGATGTTCGTTTATTCCTACTACTCAAATCTTAATTTCTTTTTATTCTATCTTCCCGGAGTCCATTCTCCGGGAAATCCTGTTTCAATCATTCTTGTTTCCTGTATAATAGATTCTATTAAGATTCTTTTATTCCTTGATTTGATTTGTATTTTCTTTTTGATTGATGATTTTATTTGAAATAATATCAAAACAATTCTTATTTGATAGGGCTATTTGCGCAAGTATTTTACGATTCAGAAGCAATTGTCTCTTGTACAGATTGTGGATGAATAGGCTATAACTATAGAATAGCCTATCCTCACGAGTTACCGCATTTATCCGAGTGATCCACAAACGACGAAAATCTCTCTTTTTCCTGTTCCTATCTCGATGAGAGGAAACCAAAGCTCTCATTCTTTGTTGAGTAGTCGTTCGAGTAAGTCTTGAATGAGCCCCTATAAAGGTTGATGCAAATAAACGAATCTTTTTTCGACGTCTCCGAGCTGTATATCCTCGTTTAACTCTGGTCATTGAATCAAATGAAACTTTCTTGAATAACTAATTGATTTCTCTTCTTTCAGTCATCCTTTTCCTCCGGTCGATTAATAACAAAACGGATTCTTCCGATATATAAAATATAAATTCCAATGGCTTTTGCGACTATGACCTTCCCGACCACGATTCTTTCTTTCTTCAAGGTATCTCGCCTGGAAATAAGAAATTTGACTGCTACTAAATAAAAAAGAATAGTGGGTTCCCTCGTTTCTATGGCAACTTCTGAAACGGTGAGGTCCTCTCTATACACCGGAGCCTCTTCTTTCATTTCATCAAATTTGATTGTGAACTTGTATAGTTCACACTCTTTGGCTCTACCCATCCATTTTTCAATTAGAATTCTTTTTTCAATTCTAATTATAAAGTAATAGTCCTTTTCACAAAAAAGCTATCCATACAGTGACGGCATTTAATTATGAAAGTTGGCTAGGTAGCTGACCCTGTTAGTCCGTTTTTTCAAGAATAGGAGCATAACCTTTTTCCTCCGCTTAATGGATAACTATTTGTTACCAATGGAGAATTCCTTCTCATCTCAAACGGAGTGATTGGATTTGCACCAATAGAAACCATAAATTCATAACATAATTAGGTATATGATAGATCTTCATTTTTAGATAATAGTCAATTAAATGGCCGTCTTCCACTCTATCTATTCTAATTCATTGGTAGTGGTCGTTGATACTGGAAAAAATTTTTTCATTTCTTCAAACTCATGATCTGAACTAAACGAGTCGCACATACACCCTAGTACATGTTCCTCGACGCTGAGGACATCCTCGAAGAGCGGGAGATTTCGTTACATTTCTTATTGGCTGTCTTGCGTTTCTAATAAGTTGTTTAATGGTTGGCATGGCGTGTCTATAGAATCTCATTCTAGATAGAATAGAGCGGGTTGGCTTAGATCGATCTTAACCTGATGGTTGATGATTATGAATGATTTCTATTCACACGGAAAATTCGAATTTCTCAATGGATTTCGTATATTTATACGGAATTCCCAATATTTTCATTTTCGACCGCTACAAGATCAACGATGCCATGAGCTTGGGCTTCTGTTGCTGACATAAAAACATCCCTTTCCATATCTTCGGATATAACCCATAAAGGGTTGCCCGTTCTTTGTACATAAACTTTTGTGAGAGTTTCGCGAAGCTTCAATAGTTCTTCTGCTTCCAGGATAAATTCCCCTGCTTGTGCCTCGTAAAAAGAACTAGCAGGTTGGTGAATCATAACCCTGATGATATTGATATAACATCATGCACGGTTCTTCTATCTATATATCGCACGATTGGGTTAAAGTAAGGGGGAATCAAAATAACAATAAAAAATAGAATTAAACAACCGTACGGGCATCTTTTGTACATTGCATACGGCTCTGCAATGGAATTGATTTTTTCGATAGAAGAAATTCTATCGAAAAGAATAAATAGAACCCATCCGATCCAAATCGTTAAATGATCCATTTACCACCCTTCCTTTCGTAGTAGTAAAAAAGATACTATGATGGTTCTGTTGCTTTATATATTTATCTCGTTTGTGGTTTAGCAATCCCAAAGTTTCTTTTTGATACGATCCAAGAAGGAGAAAATGATTTTTTCCATTTTTTTTGACTCTTTCTCTCATAACATAAAAATAAGAAAGAGACTTCTGGTGTGGAAGAATAATGGTTTGTGACGCTGAAATTTACTCTTGCTTGTGCTTGACACATAAAATCAAATTGGGAATAACCTTTCTTTCATACTACTATCTCGATACAAAATCTCATGTTAGAAAAAAACAATAATGGTTTGTTCATATCGAACTCGAAGTGCCATGCTATTATTACTTATTCTTTATTTGATTCATATTCGATACAGCGAAGGCATAGTATTCTTTTTTTTCTCAAATAAAAAAACTCATTGGCGCCAAGCGTGAGGGAATGCTAGACGTTTGGTAATTTCTCCTCCGACCAGAATGAAAGATCCCATTGAAGCGGCTAATCCCATACATACTGTATGTACATCCGGTGACACAAATTGCATAGTATCATAAACGGCTATTCCTGGTATTACCCATCCGCCTGGAGAATTTATAAACAAATAAAGATCCCTAGTATCATCTTCTATGCTGAGATATACCATGAGACCGACAAGTTGATTCGAGATCTCGCTATCAACCTCTTGGCCTAAAAAAAGTAATCTTTCTCGATGAAGTCGGTTGATTAGGGCAAAATTGCATCCCTGAGGAACCGTACGTGCACCTTTGGATGCATACGGTTCAAAATAATTGCGAAAAAAAGATCAATGTGTCGATTCCAGTCCTATTTCTTTTTTTTTTTTTGAACATGAGTTTTGCCCTCCTTCCCCTTCCCTATATTCTATAATGTAGAAAATCAAAAAGAATTTTATGAACTTATTGAACTAACTTCTCATTGATGTATTGTTTCATCGAAATTCAAATAACGATGTAATTTTCTTGTTCCTGAATGGGCCCTTTCAATTCTTTTAGGTTCTTGTTCTACTCCGGGGGAATATTTGCCCGAATTCCATTTGCACATATAGGTCAAATGATTCCAGTACCACTTCTTTTTTTTTTTCAATTCGTTTCATCCCTTTCCCCAAAATATTCGATGTATTCATCATACTACTCCATTGGTAGGCAGTTTGAGATTATCCCTATAGTAAGTCTAAGAATAGCCTATGATACAAGTGGTAATCATGTAATCATCATATATTCTACATAATAGATTCTATTAGAAGATTCTATTATAGTAAGTTATATTATATTCTATTGAATTACTAATGAATTTCATAATTTATTAAGAATTCAATGAGATTTCTATTTTATTTTTATATTCTTTATTTAATATTTCTTATTTATATTACTACATTGACACTCCCATTCTATTACTTTCATTTCCAATTTGGTATTCTCTGAACGGAGCCTGGATACTTTATTTTCTCAGTCCAAGTAAACCATCAATTATTTTAATTGATAATATTGATCCCCAATAGGAATTATTGTGCTTCACGCTCCGAATTATTGATGGTTCAATCAATACAATATTGAATATATATATTTATTGGATTGGGCGAAACAGAGAATACTCGATCGGGGGAGATAACGGGGAAATACCATATGACCAATATGTCTGACAAGTCGCACTATACGTCAACCCAAGCTGCATCTTCCTCTCCAGGACTCCGAAAAGGTACTTTTGGAACACCAATGGGCATTAAGATAAAGAAAAAAATGAAGTACTATACTTTACTTTAATATGGAAACGTAACAATGGTTTTATTGTCTTCATCATTTTTTCTCTTTCTTATTTTATATCTTATATATAGAATATATTAGATTAGAATATAGAAATATTCTAATACTACTAATACTAATATATTCTATTTATTCTATTTTTAGATCTTTTAATCTTCTTTCTATTTCTAATCTTATATTCTATATATTATCTAAAATAGAACTGAATATTCTTATTCTATATTCTTATTCTATTATTATATAGATAGAATTCTAGTATTCTAGATTCTAATTTAGAATATGAGTTAGAATATTAGTATATAGATATAGACTAGAAGGTTCATAGAGTAAGACAGAATGAATAAAGAGAAATTGTAACGAACGGGATCGATCGGATCAGCCGATTGTTCGAATGATTTCGAATTCTAAAAGAGTATCTATGCATTCTTTTTCCCTCAAAATCCTCCCATTGCGTATTGGTACTTATCGGGTATAGAATAAGATCTGTTTCTCTTTGTTCTTAGAAATATAAATAAAGAGAATTGTTCCCTTCTCTTTCTATTCTATTTCATTAAAAATAAAAGAAGGGAATACAAATAAATATTAATCCTTTCCTATACAAAATCTACCGAACAGGTGAAATACATGGTCTAGTCTTTTCCAATGCGATAAAGTTACATAATGTCTATTTCTTTTTCAGAAAGGGGTATTTACATGGGTTTGCCTTGGTATCGTGTTCATACTGTTGTATTGAATGATCCCGGTCGATTACTTTCTGTCCATATAATGCATACAGCTCTAGTTTCTGGGTGGGCCGGCTCGATGGCTCTATATGAATTAGCGGTTTTTGATCCCTCTGACCCTGTTCTTGATCCAATGTGGAGACAAGGCATGTTCGTTATACCCTTCATGACTCGTTTAGGAATAACCAATTCGTGGGGGGGTTGGAGTATCTCGGGAGGAACTATAACGAATCCGGGCATTTGGAGTTATGAAGGCGTGGCAGGGGCACATATTTTGTTCTCTGGCTTGTGCTTCTTGGCAGCTATCTGGCATTGGGTGTATTGGGACCTAGAAATATTCTGTGATGAACGTACGGGAAAACCTTCTTTGGATTTGCCCAAGATCTTCGGAATTCATTTATTTCTTTCAGGAGTCGCTTGTTTTGGCTTTGGTGCATTTCATGTAACAGGCTTATATGGTCCTGGAATATGGGTGTCTGATCCTTATGGACTAACTGGAAAAGTACAATCTGTAAATCCAGCGTGGGGTGCGGAAGGTTTTGATCCTTTTGTTCCGGGGGGAATAGCTTCTCATCATATTGCAGCAGGTACGTTGGGCATATTAGCAGGTCTATTCCATCTTAGTGTCCGTCCGCCTCAACGTCTATACAAAGGATTACGCATGGGTAATATTGAAACTGTGCTTTCCAGTAGTATTGCTGCTGTTTTTTTTGCAGCTTTCGTTGTTGCTGGAACTATGTGGTATGGTTCAGCAACTACCCCAATCGAATTATTTGGCCCCACTCGTTATCAGTGGGATCAGGGGTACTTCCAGCAAGAAATATATCGAAGAGTTGGGGCCGGACTAGCCGAAAATCTGAGCTTATCGGAAGCTTGGTCTAAAATTCCCGAAAAATTAGCTTTTTACGATTACATTGGTAATAATCCAGCGAAAGGGGGATTATTCAGAGCAGGCTCAATGGATAACGGGGATGGAATAGCTGTTGGGTGGTTAGGGCACCCCATATTTAGAGATAAAGAAGGGCGCGAACTCTTTGTACGTCGTATGCCTACCTTTTTTGAAACATTTCCGGTAGTTTTGGTAGATGGAGACGGAATTGTGAGGGCCGATGTTCCTTTTAGAAGGGCAGAATCCAAGTATAGTGTTGAACAAGTAGGGGTAACTGTTGAATTCTATGGTGGTGAACTCAATGGAGTCATTTATAGTGATCCTGCTACTGTGAAAAAATATGCTAGACGCGCCCAATTAGGTGAAATTTTTGAATTAGACCGGGCTACTTTGAAATCCGATGGTGTTTTTCGTAGCAGTCCAAGGGGTTGGTTCACTTTTGGGCATGCTACGTTTGCTTTGCTCTTCTTTTTCGGACACATTTGGCACGGCGCCAGAACCTTGTTCAGAGATGTTTTTGCCGGTATTGATCCAGATTTGGATGCTCAAGTGGAATTTGGAGCATTCCAAAAACTTGGAGATCCAACTACAAGGAGACAAGTAGTCTGATACAAAATTCCTTTGCCATCTTTTGCCTCTCTTTTTTTTTTATTTTATTCTAGTATTTAGAGTATTGAAATTTATATTTCTATTAGATTTATATATAGTATTTAGCTATTTAGTATTTCAAATTTGTTAATTTCTATAATGAAGCTAGAATTTCGATTTTAGATATTAATTGAATCTATTATCTATTTCATATTTCATATATTTATTTTCTATTTTTTTTCTATATTCTTCTTATTTTTATGTATAAATAGATATAAATAGAATAAGAAATTCTATTAGAAGAATATAGAAAGATTAGAAATAGAATAAGAATAATACAATATAAATATAGAATAGAATAGAGAATAGTAATAAGATATGACTATATCTATATATAGTATATATACATACTATATAGATAGTAATAGTTAGTAATAGGAAATTGTTAGTAAATTGTAAATATCAATTTCGAATTTATTTAGTAAATGATCCAAAATGAATAGGTGTGGAAGCTATAATTGTAAACCACGATCGAATCTATGGAAGCATTGGTTTATACATTCCTCTTAGTTTCGACTTTAGGAATAATCTTTTTCGCTATCTTTTTTCGAGAACCACCTAAAGTTCCAACTAAAAAATGAAATGATTTTTCATTATTTCCATTGAAGTAATGAGCCCCCCAATATGAATATTGGGGGCTCATTACTTCAACTAGTCCCCATGTTCTTCGAAGGGATCTCTTAATTTTTGAGAGGGTTGCCCAAAAGCGGTATATAAGGCATACCCAGTAAAGCTTACAAGTAAACCGGATATGGAGATGGCGACTAGGGTTGCTGTTTCCATTTTTTCGATAATTTCAAGATCACAAAGGATCACGATAATGTCGTTTATTTACAACTACAACGGAATGGTATACAAAGTCAACAGATTTCAACCCATGATGAAAGAGGATTTATGGCTACAAAAACCGTTGAGAGTAGTTCTAGATCTGGGCCAAGACGAACTGGCGTAGGGAGTTTATTGAAACCATTGAATTCGGAATATGGAAAAGTAGCTCCAGGGTGGGGGACTACACCACTTATGGGAGTTGCAATGGCTCTATTTGCAATATTTCTATCTATTATTTTAGAAATTTATAATTCATCTGTTTTACTGGATGGAATTTCAATTAATTAGTTCATAAAAACTAGGAAGTCCTAGTTTTTCAATCAAAAAAGATTCTTTTACTTATACTTACTTAATGCTTAAAATACTTAATACTTCAACTTAAGATTACCTAAGACTTGGATTTATAGACCATTCTGGTAGTTCGATCGTGAAATTTATTTGTTTCGATATTTCATTTCCGGAATATGAGCGTGTGACTTGTTATAATCGATCCTATTGATAATACAGAGAACGGACCTGTCATCTCTATCAAGATGATTCTACCTCGTCAGATATTTATTCTAGTCTCTGGAGCACGGACTATATAGAATAGATCAAGAAAAGAACTATTTGAACTATGATTCATACCTATTATTCAGACCTCGCAACCGGATTAAAAAGATGGAAATAGGTCTTTTAGAAATCAAACAATTTTTTTCTTCATACTTCTTTTGACCGAAAGAAACCTCTTTCTCTAGATTTTGTTGAGTTATTACATTCATTTAAGAAGTGATGATCAAATGGTTTTTACTCAGAAAACCTTTGAGTTTAGCTTTGGCTTTCTTAAATCATCGTGGTTCTAGTATGAATCTGAGGTTTCAATTGATTCATAGGGTCTCAACAAGAGAATTCCTATCAAAAAAAAAAAAGAGAGATAGGGAAGAGAAGATTCAAGAGGCCTGTCACGATTAACATAAAAAAAGATGGACGAGCCAACTTGAGATTTTATTTCTTGGCATTATCATCACAAAGAAGAGATTCCGGATTTTTCTTACTTCGTATCTTTGGGTCAAATCGAGTCAAGCGGCTAAGCCACAAGAAGTTTTAAACTATATATTCCATATCCGTTGAAACCAGTATTTGTGTGTTTCGGCTTGAGCCGTACGAGATGAAATTCTCATATACGGCTCTCAGAGGGGGAGTCTTTCTTGGGTTACCTATCTCAATAAAGTATATGATTGGTTCGAGGAACGTCTCGAGATTCAAGCGATTGCAGATGATATAACTAGTAAATATGTTCCTCCTCATGTCAACATATTTTATTGTCTAGGGGGGATTACACTTACTTGTTTTTTAGTACAAGTAGCTACGGGTTTTGCTATGACCTTTTACTATCGTCCAACTGTTACAGAGGCTTTTTCCTCTGTTCAATACATAATGACTGAGGCCAACTTTGGTTGGTTAATTCGATCAGTTCATCGATGGTCAGCAAGTATGATGGTTCTAATGATGATCTTGCACGTATTTCGTGTGTATCTTACGGGTGGGTTTAAAAAACCCCGCGAATTAACTTGGGTTACAGGGGTGGTTCTGGCTGTATTGACCGCATCTTTTGGCGTAACTGGTTATTCCTTACCTCGGGACCAAATTGGCTATTGGGCAGTAAAAATTGTAACAGGCGTGCCTGAAGCTATTCCTATAATAGGATCGCCTTTGGTAGAATTATTACGTGGAAGTGCTAGTGTGGGCCAATCCACTTTGACTCGTTTTTATAGTTTACATACTTTTGTATTGCCTCTTCTTACTGCCGTATTTATGTTAATGCATTTTCCAATGATACGTAAGCAAGGTATTTCGGGTCCTTTATAGAGAAGGCAGATCATAGATATTTGTAATTTATAATATCGGGGAGGAACAAGAGTCTTTCATTGCTACAAATATGGATTATTTAAGAATAAGGCATGTTATTTGGATACTTCTATTCAACTCTGAAGTATTGTTTATTTGATACGAATCGAATAGTTGAAGTATATTTTCCTAAAAGAGGATGGATTATGGGAGTGTGTGACTTGAACTATTGATTGGCCCATGCAGATATATGATTTTATCCGCCACATTGGAATTCACAACCCAATGTGTCTCCGCATCCAACCATCACGTCAGTCCCTTTATGTAGCATAGGATAGGCCGGTTCGCTTGAGGAGAATATTTTCTATGATCATACCCGAATCATGTCATGCATGAACAGGCTCCGTAAGATCCCTAGAATAAGTGATGTGGAATGATCCAATGTTCTATTTATTCCACTTATTCCACTTTGTTTGATTTTTCTTTTTTTTTTTTAGTCATTTTATTATAATTAATTGATAGTATAGTAATCTTAGTAAGTTGTTTATAGTATGTAGATGCATTCATTTCCTCTGCATCGACCCTGATCTATGATACTATCGGAGTGAAATAAGGGATCTAAGGAAGAACAGGGGCTAGACTTTATTAGTAACAAGTAAAAACTTTGTATTTTTGTATGTAATACAATCGAGATGTTGTGGGGATAAATACCAACCAAAAGACATGAGACAATCCAAAAAGCACTTGATCATGATCGAATTTGTAAGCCTACTTGGATATTGAGCATTTCCTTGTTGCCAGAACTGAATTCTTTGCAATGAATCGTTGCAACTCGGGGGAAATGGAATTTGATAAATCTTTTCTTACATAGAGTCATTCTACATTATATATGTAGATATGTATGAAATATAGATCTTCTATGGACCTATTTATGTTCTATGGATCTATTTCTGTGATTCTTTTGATTCTTGCTCGAGCCGGATGATAAAAAATTATCATGTCCGGTTCCTTTGGGGGATGGATCCACAAGGATTCACCTATCCAAATAACAAAGAAACCTGATTTGAATGATCCTGTATTAAGAGCTAAATTGGCTAAAGGGATGGGACATAATTACTATGGAGAACCTGCATGGCCTAATGATCTTTTATATATTTTTCCAGTAGTAATTCTAGGCACTATTGCATGTAATGTAGGCTTAGCAGTTCTAGAGCCGTCAATGATCGGTGAACCGGCGGATCCGTTTGCAACTCCGTTGGAAATATTACCCGAATGGTACTTCTTTCCCGTATTTCAAATACTTCGCACAGTACCCAATAAGTTATTGGGTGTTCTTTTAATGGTTTCAGTACCAATAGGATTATTGACAGTACCTTTTTTGGAGAATGTCAATAAATTCCAAAATCCATTTCGTCGTCCAGTAGCTACAACAGTCTTTTTGATCGGTACCGCAGTAGCCCTTTGGTTAGGTATCGGAGCAACTTTACCTATTGAGAAATCCCTAACTTTAGGTCTTTTTCAAATTGATTAAACCGTTAAATACCACGACATAGGTATCTAAGGAAGATCCCCTTCTGGATCTTCCTTAGATACATCAATCTTATTATGATCTATTCTGCAAATATATGGACCGTGTCGGAGATGAAAAACTCATTCTATTCTTTTTTATTTCTAAAAATGAAAAAATTCCAATGGATTTAAAATGAAAACTTTTTCTTAGGTAAATCGATTGCAAAATGCTTATGTAGAGTACCCAATATCTGTTTTACATCTTCTATGCGAAAATATTCCATTTTCATAAGATCTTCTTGACTGTAACTCAAAAGGTCCAATAATGTATGTATATTGGACCTTTTGAGACAGTTATAGGTCCTGGAAGACAATTCTGATTGGTCAATAAAAATACATGTCAATGGAATTCCTTTTTTGTTTTTCTTGAGATTAGTGAATCTGTCTTGAAAGCAAAAGGGTAGATTCCATCTGTTTTCATTTTCCTCGAAATTCATGTCCTCTTCCTCTGCATGTAGAAAAGGAATCAATAAATCAATCAAATTACGAGAAGCTTCATAAAGTGCTTCTTTAGGAGTTAAACTTCCATTCGTCCATATTTCTAGAAAGAGTATCTCTTGTTTTTCATTCCCATTCCCATAAGAATGAATACTATGATTCGCATTTCGAACAGGCATGGATACAATATCTATAGGATAACTTCCATCGTGAGAGTCGTTTGTGGATTTCATACGATATCCGCGATCTCTCTTGATTTGTAATTCAATACACAAATCAATTGGTTCTGTCAGGTTAGCTATATGCTGTGTCGTGTCAACTATTTCTACAGAAGGCGGTGAGATGATATCTTGAGCTGTTATGTATTTTGGACCCCTGACGCAAATAGATGCGTCCCTAACTCCATAGAGATTACTTCTCAGTACAATCTCTTTCAAATTTATTAAAATCTCATGTACTGATTCTTCAATACCTGCTATCGTAGAATATTCATGCAGCACATTTTCAGATGTTGCACGTGTGATACATGTTCCTTCTATTTCTCCAAGTAAAGCCCTTCGCATTGCAATACCTATTGTATCGGCTTGACCTTTCATAAGCGGGGACAGAACGAAACGACCATAATAAAGACGCTTGCTGTCTACTCTTGATTCAACACATTTCCACTGTAGTGTTCGAGTGGATCCTGCTACTTCTTCTCGAACCATACTATTATTTTTCTTTTATTTATGATTATTGGATCAGATCATTGAATCATTTATTTCTCTTGAAATCTCTTGAATTATTATTTCTACACACGTCTTTTTTTAGGGGGGCGACATCCATTATGCGGCATGGGTGTTACATCACGTACGAAACTTAATAGCATCCCATTTCTACGAATGGCTCGTAATGCCGCATCTCTTCCGAGACCTGGACCCTTTATCATAACTTCTGCTCGTTGCATACCCTGATCCACTAATGTACGAATAGCATTAAATGCCGCGGCTTGAGCAGCATAGGGTGTTCCTTTTCTTGTGCCTCTGAATCCAGAAGTACCTGCGGAAGCCCAAGAAACCACCCGACCTCGTACGTCTGTAACAGTTACAATAGTATTGTTGAAACTCGCTTGAACATGAATAACTCCTTTTGGTATTCTACGTTCATTCTTATTTGAACCAATGCGTGCATTCTTACGTAAACCAATTTTTGCTATAGGTTTTGTCATATTTTATTAGATCATATTCATAAGAATAAAATAAAAAGAAAGAAGAATCATAAATCTACAGAAAGATACGGAGATATCCATTTCATATGAAAACGAATCCATTCTTCTTTCTTTTTACATGTACATGGGTTTTTCTTTTAAAGAGTTCTTGATTTAGAACTTGAGAAGGATTACCCCTGTCTCTGTTTATGTCTCGGATTGGAACAAATGACTATAATTCGCCCTCGCCTACGAATCAAGCGACATTTTTCACAAATTTTACGAACAGAAGCCCTTATTTTCATATTTAGAATTCCTTACCTTCATTCTGAATCTATTTTTTTGGAAACAAAAATCAGTTTATTGCATTTTTGAACTTCGAATTATATCCCTACGAAAAGGATGTTTAAAAGAATGATCTAATCGTTCGAATCTTTTTTGCGAAGTCTATAAATTATACGTCCCCTGGTTGAATCATAACGACTCATTTCGATTTTTACTCTATCTCCGGGTAGTATACGTATAAAACTGCGCCGGATTCTCCCTGAAATATAACCTAGAATTAGATCTTCATTATCTAACCGAACTCGGAACATACCGTTGGGAAGTGATTCAGTAATTAAACCCTCATGAATCAATTTTTGTTCTTTCATTCCAGGGAACCCCCTTTAAGTATCAACTAATAGAGGAAGAGTTCTATAATTCACTTCTCTTCTCTATTTTACAAATAGTAAGTTTGAGAGAAAATTAGGGTACCCGAGGAGAATCACCATATATAACACAAAATTTCTCCTCCAATTTTTTCTAGTCGAGCTTCTCGATCTGTCATTATACCTCGAGAAGTAGAAAGAATTACAATTCCCATTCCACCTAAAATCTTAGGAATTCGTTTATAGTTGGAATAGATTCGTAGACCGGGTCGGCTGATACGCTTTAAAATTATTTTATTCCCTTTCCTAGTCTTTCTATGTCGTAAGGTTGAAACCAAGAAATTTTTTTGACTTTCTTGATGTTTTCGAACGTTTTCAATAAAACCTTCTCGTAAAAGTATTTTCACAATGTTTTTAGTGATATTAGTAGATACTATTTGAACTCTTCCCTTTTGATCCATGTCAGCATTTCTTATAGAAGTTATTATATCGGCAATAATGTCCCTACCCATGACGAACTATAGTTATTGGTGCCTCCTCATTTTGATATAATCAACATGCTTCTTTTTTGTTTTATTTTTTTTTTTTGAAATTATGAAATTCTAAAAAATTATTAGAAATTTAAAGTATATGCATGAGACACAATCTATTAATCGGATCTATTTCAGATATTTGAATATTCTATTCTATCTATATATTCTATATATAGATTATATAGATAGGATATATCCTATTTTCATCTATAATACTTCGGGTGCTAATGAAACTATTTTAGTAAAATTCAACTGTCTCAATTCCCGAGCAATCGCACCAAAAATTCGAGTTCCTTTTGGATTTCCTTCTTGATCAATGATAACCGCTGCATTGTCATCATATCGTATTATCATGCCGTTGTCACGTTTGAGTTCTTTACACGTGCGTACAATCACAGCTCTAATTATTTCTGATCTTTCTAGAGGCATGTTGGGCACTGCTTCTTTTATTACAGCAACAATAACATCGCCGATATGAGCATATCGGTGATTACCAGTTCCTATGATTCGAATACACATCAATTCTTGAGCTCCACTGTTATCCGCTACATTCAAAAGGGTCTGAGGTTGAATCATATCATTCTTATTTGAATCTCTTATTTCAATGCAAGGGATAAGGGAAAAAGAAATATTGTCTGTCCAGAGATAAAGAAATCCGTGGTTGTTTTTTCATTCTCAATACTCCTTTTACTTTTGTTTACCTATCCTGAAATAACAAATTGAGTTCGTATAGGCATTTTGCATGCAGCTATTTCCATAGCAGCTTTGGCTACAGTTTCTGATACTCCACTCATTTCATAAAGTATTCGGCCCGGTTTAACAACGGATACCCAATATTCGGGGGATCCCTTGCCCGAACCCATACGTGTTTCTGTAGGTCTTACAGTAACAGGTTTGTCGGGAAAGATACGTACCCATATCTTTCCACCACGACGCGCATATCGTGTCATTGCTCTTCGCCCTGCTTCTATTTGTCTAGCTGTGATCCAAGCAGGTTCAAGTGCCTGAAGAGCATATCTGCCAAAACAAATATGATTGCCTCGACAAGATATTCCCTTCATTCTACCTCTATGTTGTTTACGAAATCTGGTTCTTTTGGGGTTATAGTTGATGGTTGTTTCTGAATTCCATCTCTACTGCAGAGCCGGACATGAGAGTTTCTTCTCATCCAGCTCCTCGCGAATGAAATACATATATACATGTATTTATGTATTTCATTCTCTATCAAAAGATAGAATCTACTAATTCTTTTTGATATTGAATTTGTTACATAGGTAGCTGTATATATAACTAGATAACTAGGCGTGTTTGTTTATATATAATGCTTCTTTCTTTTATCAAGATTTCTAAAGTATTTTACTCTACCTCTATTGAATCACGCCAATAGTCATCCAATAAATGAAATTATTAAATTAAATAAAAAGAAAGAAAGGGTTCGCGGGCGAATATTGACTCTTTCCTCCTTCATTTGTAGGGTCAATTCATGACCCTTAAGAAGAAATCCATTTTTTCTTGGTTCATTCCGCCATCCTACCCAATGAATCATTAGGATTTCTTCGTTTTCAAGAAAATCCTATGTAGTCACAGGTTCCATCGTTCCCATAGCTTCTCCATTAATGCTTAGGTCTGAACTCTGCAATGGAGCTCTCAACAAAATCTGTTATTTGTTTCCGAGTCAGTCTCCTCAGTTTTTCTTAACCCGAAGCTCAATTAAATTATTCTCTATTTTCTATTTTTTATAGTATAGATTTTTCTATCTTTGATATTTGATATCTTATTATTTCTTTATCTATTTCTATCTTATTAGATACATAATAGACTATATTATACATATTGATTAGATTATTTAAATTCTTATTTTAATTTAATTTCTTTTCTTATATTTATTCTATTTTCTTTCTATTTTTTATTTGTATATTTCTTATTATATTGGAATTGTGTATTTTGTATTTTTATTGTATATTGATGTTGATGCTTTATAACACTGCTTTCTTTATGGGGTAATTCTTCATAAACCATACATATGGGAATCATATATCATTGAGATCTTTATTCTCTCTTTCTATCATCCTTCCATTTTTCCACATCCCTTTTTTTTTCACAATTCATAATCAGATTTCTTTTTTATGAAAAGAATTTCAGTTGCTACAACTATATGATCGATTCAGTCATATAGTGACTGTTTCTTGGGATCTCGACAATACGAAGCAATAAGTTGGTTATTAGTTTTGAGTTTCTTTAGTTTTGATAGTTACTAAGTTTATAGTGGGGTCAGCCTGTTTTTTTTTTCATCTCAATTCTCAACTCTAAAGAGAAAACTAACGAGTCACACACTGAGCATAGCAATTAGACTAAAATATAAATTAAATAAAGGGTAAATCAAATTTTTATTTAACCTTATAGAATTAGAATTGTTCGTTTTTCTTTGATTAAGAAAAAAAAATAAAAAGAAGGAAATAGTTTCTAAATCTTTTCTATCGATGAGCAGAATGGCGAGATAAAGAAAGATCCATTATTCTTATTTTATTATTCTTGGTTTACAAATATCCAAATTTTGATGCCTAAGACTCCATAGATAGTTCTAATTGTATGGGAACAGTGATCAATTTTAGCGCGAATTGTTTGTAAGGGAACCCTGCCTTCTCTGATCCATTCGACACGTGCAATCTCTTTTCCGTCGATACGCCCTGCAATTTGCACTTGAATTCCTTTTGTACCTGTTTGTTCAGTTAATTCAATAGCTTTTTTCATTGCCTTTCGAAATGAGACTCTATTTTTTAATTGTAAAGCTATATATTCTGCAAGAATATTAGGTTGTCCATAAGGCTTTTCAATTCTTGTGATAGCAATGTTGAGTCTCCGGTTTACAGAATGAAACTCTTTTTGTACATTCATCTGTAATTCTTCGACTCCCCGTGTTCGTCCTTCTATTAATAAATTGGGAAATCCAATATAGATTATGACCTGAATCAAATCTATTCTTTTTTGAATTCCTATATGGGCAATTCCTTCGAAACCTGAAGATATTCTCTTATTTTTTTTTACATAGTCCTTAATACAATTCCGTATTCTTTCATCTTCTTGTAGACCCATGGAAAAATTCTTTGGTTTTGCGAACCAAAAAGAATGATGACTTTGAGTTGTTCCAAGTCTAAAACCAAGTGGATTTATTTTTTGTCCCATATTTTTCTATTATTTTTCCATCCATTTTTTTTTTCTAAATAGGAATCTAAATTATATTTCTTTAGATGAATAAAAAATCTCTATTTTTCTTTTAAAAGAATCTTTATATGACAAGTGGTTTTTTTTATCATATAACTACGCCCTCGAGCCCGGGGTCTTAACTTTTTCACAATAGCACCTCTATTGACTTCAGCTTTACTAATAAATAAATCAGCTTCATTCAAACCCATATTATGACTAGCATTTGCTGCTGCAGAATAAACTAATTTTAAGATTGGATAAGATGCCCGATAAGGCATTAGTTCCAGTATCATGAGTGTTTCCTCATAAGAACGTCCGCGAATCTGATCAATTACTCTTCGTGCTTTGAAAACAGACATACATATATGTTGAGCT